TGAATCCAGCCTATTCTTGAAATGAACAACTCACACACACTCCCTTTCCAAAAAAGATCAATACACCGAAAACTACACTTAGATTTATTGGATTTGTTGCTAAAATATCGGTATTAAACCCGAAACTCCCGGCGGATGGCCAGTGACCCAAGTAAACGAAAGAATCGGTTAAATTTTTCATATAATCTCCTCTTCTAGCTAAACTATAAAAAAAAGAACTCTGTCCTTTTTTTTTTATTCTTTTTATTTTCAATAAAAAGAAATTTTAATTTAATAATTTAATTTACCTATTTGGATATTTGTAAACAGAATCAAAAACCTATTCTATTTACAAATTTATTTTCCAAAATTTTTAATTTTCAATAATAATAATGAGACTTATTAGAATTAAGCTAGAATTTGAGACTAAGTTTTATGTCAAGTTCAAAAAACCTAAACCTCCTTTTTTCGCAACACTCCTTAAAAAAAAGTTTCTATTAAACTAAAAGAATAAGGGGAAGGAAGAAAGCGAATCGATGTGCTAATTCCCCATCCTCAAATTAGTCCTTCCCAAGGATTGTTGTCTCAATGAATAATTGTAGGAGTTAAATCTTGATAGAATTAAAAAAACTACGAAAAAAATCCAGAATTTTGTGATTTATAGGATTAAACAAAAGGATTCGCAAATAAAAGCGCTAATGCTACAACCAGGCCATAAATTGTTAAAGCTTCCATAAAGGCCAAACTAAGCAATAAAGTACCTCGGATTTTTCCTTCTGCCTCAGGTTGTCTCGCGATACCTTCGACAGCTTGACCCGCAGCTGTACCTTGACCAACTCCAGGTCCAATAGAAGCAAGCCCAACAGCCAACCCAGCAGCAATAACCGAAGCAGCAGAAACCAGTGGATTCATGATAAGTTCCTCACACCAAAATAAAGAAATAGTTAATGATACAATCATCCAACGACTTAGGACGTAATTCTAATTAAGTAATCGCTAAGATTCATCCAGCCAAAATAACCAAAAACTTGAATTGAAATAATATAATAAAATTTTTGAATCATAAGAATTACTTTGATAGTAGTTCCTATCCATAGGATTTGAAAAAATTCATAATATATATATACGACTTTTTTATGCCATTTCTTTTTTGTTTTGTGAACCATTCTTTGAATTCTTCGTTCTTTTTTTTTTATCATTTTTTTCAGCCAATTCACAGATAAAAAGGAAGAACTTCTAATCGAATCCCTATCTAAATCGAAATTCACAAAAGTAGTAGGGCAGATTCAGATTATATAGATCTTTAACTCATATATACCTAGTCAATATCACATATACAAGTGTTTCTTACATAACGTAAACCAACTATCTATTCTATAATTGGGCTAACCTAAAAAAGAATAGTTGAAAAAAAAATCGTTAATGATGACCTTCCATAGATTCACCTATATAAGCCGCAGCTAAAGTGGCAAAAATGAGAGCTTGAATCCCGCTCGTAAATAATCCAAGGAACATGACAGGTATAGGAACCACTAAAGGTACTAAAGAAACAAGAACAACAACGACTAATTCATCGGCTAATATATTTCCGAAAAGTCGAAAACTAAGTGATAGGGGTTTTGTAAAATCTTCTAAGATGTTAATGGGTAAAAGAATTGGAGTTGGTTGAATGTATTTACTGAAATACCCTAATCCTTTTTTGCTAAGACCCGCATAAAAGTAGGCTACTGATGTGAGTAAAGCTAAAGCAACCGTCGTATTTATATCATTCGTTGGTGCTGCTAACTCCCCTTGAGGTAACTGGATAATTTTCCACGGTAAAAGGGCTCCTGACCAGTTAGAAACAAAAATAAATAAAAACAGGGTTCCAATAAAGGGAACCCATGGACCATATTCTTCTCCAATCTGGGTTTTACTCACGTCTCGAATGAATTCAAGGACAAATTCAAAGAAATTTTGGCCGTCAGTTGGAATGGTTTGTGGATTGCGAATCGATAGAACTGCGGAACCTAATAAGATAGCAATTACAACCCAAGAAGTAATAAGGACTTGGGCATGGACCTGGAAACCCCCAATTTGCCAATAGAAATGTTGGCCTACTTCTACACCAGATATCTCATATAACCCTTCTTTTATTAGTGTGTTGATGGAACATGATAAAACATTCATATTGCCCTCTGACAGAAATAAGAACTTTAAATTATTTTGATTCAAGACCCCCCCTTTTTTTTTACTTATTTACTTTAATTTTATATTTGAGTTTTGGATACCAACTAAACTAATCACACAATATCCCCGGTTTTTTTATCTCTTTTTCTTTTGTACAATTCAGGAGTAGTAACCGATTTTTTAAATCGAAATACAGGGAGCCCCTCCCTCAAAAAAAATTGATTTATTTATCTTATTATTAATCAAGAATTTTGTATATAGCTAGAACGACCCTCACAAATTGCAAATACTAATTTGTTAAGAATGAATCGAATTGAAGCTATAGCGTCATCATTTGCTGGAATAGAAATAT